AAAAATCCAATTTATTTTTTTTCGACTATAAGAAAAAGAAAGTCTATTTTTAATAAGAATTCACAGATTTTTTGCGACCTCGCTTCTTTGTCACAGGCATATGTATTTTACAAATTATCACAAACTCAAGTTATCAACAAGTATCACTTGAAATCCGTATTTCAATATCACGGAACAATTCCTTTTATAAAAGATAGAATAAAATATTTTATTGGAGCACAAGGAATATTTCATTGCGAATCAAGGCATAAGAAACTTCACAGTTTTGGAATGAATGAATGGAAAAGCTGGTTAATGGGTAATGATCACTATCAATACGACTTATCTCAGACTATATGGTCTAGATTACTACCACAAAAATGGCGAAATGGAATCAATCAAAGTTTTATGGTTCAAAAAACAAACCCAAGAAATTTCGATTCATATAAAAAAGACCAATTAATTCATTACGAGAAACAAAACAATTATGCAGTGAATTCATTATGGAGCCAAAAAAATAAATTAATAAAAAACTACAAATATGATCTTTTATCAAATAAATATATTAATTATGAATATGAAGATAAGAAGGGTTTTTATATTTATGGGTTTCCATTACAAGTAAACGCAGCCCGAGGGATCCTCTATAATAGAGATAATCCTGAATTTGATTATTTACCCGCAGATATAGATCTTAGTAATTATCTACGAAAAGATTCTATTATTGATAGGAATCAAAATCCGGATAGGAAATATTTTGATTGGAGAGCTTTTAATTTTGGGCTTAGAAAAACGAGCGATATTGATGAATGGACAAATGCCAGTACCAACATAAAAAAAAATACTAAGACTCGTTATTATTATTATCAAATAATTGATAAAATTGATAATAATAATAATCTTTTTAATCTCACAATTCATAACCAAAACCAAATCAACCCAGCAGCCAATCAAACAAAAACATCTTTTGACTGGAAGGGAATGAATGAAAAAAGACTAGATGGGCCTATATCAAATTGGGAACCTTGGTTTTTCCCAGAATTTTGGTTATTTTATGATGTATATAAGACTGAGCCGTGGATCATACCAATCAATTTACTTCTTTTTAATTCGAATATAAAAGAAAACAATCTAACAATCACCCAAAAGCTAAAAAAATGGCTTGATTTAGATTCGCTAAATCAAATTGAATTACAGAATCTAAATCAAGAAGAAAAACAAGAGCCAATCCCAGGATATCTTGGATATGATCCATTAGAAGACTATGTTGAAGAAGATTTGTGGGGATCAGACTCAGACGTTCTTGAATACATCGAGGAAACTAAATATATTTCCCGGTTGATGTTAAAACTCTTCCTGAAAAGATATTTTCTTTTGAAATTTCAATTGAAAACGACTTTTTCTTTGAGCCAAACAGCAATCAATAATTTAAAGATATTTTGGCTACTCCTTAGATTAAGAGATCCAAATGAAATGGCTGCAGCCTTTATTCAAAGAGACGAAATAAATCCGGTTCCAATGCTGATTGGAAAGCCAGAGTTTATGACTTTTTTCAATTTGGAAAAAGGGGGACTATTGATTATTGAACCAACTCGGCTATCCACAAAATGGGATGGACAATGGATCATGTACCAAACCATAGCTATTTCACGGGTGCATAAGAGTCAGCACCAAACTAATCGAAGATGTCAAGAAAAAAGAAATGTTGATAAGAATGGTCTTAATGATTTTATTGTTCCTGAAAATATTTTATCTCCTAGACGTCGTAGAGAATTGAGAATTCAAATTTGTTTAAATTCGAGAAATGTCAATGTTGAGGATAGAAACCAAGTATTTTGCAATGGGAATAGTGCAAGGAACTGCGGTGAATTTTTTTTTGAGGATAAGCATCCTGATGTAGATATAAATAAATTTATTAAGTTAAAATTATTTCTTTGGCCCAATTATCGATTAGAAGATTTAGCTTGTATGAATCGCTATTGGTTTGATACCAATAATGGTAGTCGTTTCAGTATGTTAAGGATACATATGTATCCATGATTGATAATAAGTTGATGGTACATTTACATGGATCAAGTGGCATATCTGGCCGGTATAGTAGATGAAGACAAACAAATATACACACACGCCTTGTGTTATATTCTATTCTGGTACATGATACTGATTCAATGACTTTATCTTAGCTTAGCAATTATATCTAGTAATGAATGAGTCGTCATAATCTTCTTATCTTAAGTTCAAATTCTTCTCTTTTGTGGGTTATAAATGTACCGCCCTTTTGTATCCACATCCAAATAAAATTGAAAATTGATTAATTACATTTGAATTCGATAAAAAAAGAAGTATATGAATAAATACAGATTTTTGTGTATTGTATAAGAAATTAGAATGACTGGCATTATTATTACTGATCAGTAAAATCCATATCTGTAAAAAAAAAGGGGGGGGGGGGAACAAATTCTTTTTATGGTAAAAAATTTATTAATTTCAGTTATTTCGCAAGAAGAAAAAGAAGAAAATAAGGGGTCTGTTGAATTTCAAGTATTCAGTTTCACCAATAAAATACGTAGACTTACTTCCCATTTAGAATTGCACAGAAAAGACTATTTATCTCAGAGAGGTCTACGGAAAATTCTGGGAAAACGTCAACGGCTGCTGGTTTATTTGTCAAAGAAAAATAGAGTACGTTATAAAGAATTAATTAGTCAATTGGATATTCGGGAGCCAAAAACTCATTAAGTGAATTTTAAGATTAGTTTTGAATTATTGGATTTATTAGATTTTTCTATTATACTTTAAATATTAAAATCTTATTATAGATATATTTATTATTATTATAATTTGATGAACTTCATTTCGGTTTCAGCACTTCATGGAATAATGAATCGGGGAAAAAATATATGACTGTACCAACTACAAGAAAAGACCTCATGATAGTCAATATGGGTCCTCACCACCCATCAATGCATGGTGTTCTTCGACTCATCGTTACTCTAGACGGGGAAAATGTTATTGACTGTGAACCCATATTGGGTTATTTACACAGAGGGATGGAAAAAATTGCTGAAAATCGAACAATTATACAATATCTTCCTTATGTAACACGCTGGGATTATTTAGCTACTATGTTTACAGAGGCAATAACGGTAAATGGACCAGAACAGTTGGGAAATATTCAAGTACCGAAAAGAGCGAGCTATATTAGAGTAATTATGCTAGAACTGAGTCGTATAGCTTCTCATTTGTTATGGCTCGGCCCTTTTATGGCAGATATCGGCGCGCAGACTCCTTTCTTCTATATTTTCCGAGAGAGGGAATTGATATATGACCTGTTCGAATCTTCGACAGGTATGCGAATGATGCATAATTATTTCCGTATCGGAGGGGTAGCTGCTGATTTACCTTATGGCTGGATAGATAAATGTTTTGATTTCTGTGATTATTTTTTAACAGGGATTACTGAATATCAAAAGCTTATTACGCGTAATCCCATTTTTTTGGAACGAGTTGAAGGAGTGGGCATTATTGGTGGAGGAGAGGCAATAAATTGGGGCTTATCAGGACCAATGCTACGAGCGTCCGGAATTGAATGGGATCTTCGTAAAGTCGATCATTATGAGTGTTACGACGAATTTGATTGGGAAGTACAATGGCAAAAAGAAGGAGATTCGTTAGCTCGTTATTTAGTCCGAATCAGTGAAATGGCGGAATCCATAAAAATTATTCAACAAGCTCTGGAAGGAATTCCAGGGGGGCCCTATGAGAATTTAGAGGTACGGCGCTTTGATAGAACAAAGGATTCCGAATGGAATGAATTTGATTATCGATTCATTAGTAAAAAACCTGCGCCTACTTTTGAATTATCTAAACAAGAACTTTATGTAAGAGTGGAAGCCCCGAAGGGGGAATTGGGAATTTTTCTGATAGGAGATCGGGGTGTTTTTCCCTGGAGATGGAAAATTCGTCCGCCCGGTTTTATCAATTTGCAAATTCTTCCTCAGCTAGTTAAAAGAATGAAATTGGCTGATATTATGACAATACTAGGTAGTATCGATATTATTATGGGAGAAGTTGATCGTTGAAATGATAATTGATACGACAAGAGTACAAGCTATCAATTCTTTTTCCAGATCGGAATCCTTAAAAGAGGTTTATGGGCTCGTCTGGTTACTTGTTCCTATTCTTACTCCTGTATTGGGAATCATAATAGGGGTACTAGTAATTGTGTGGTTAGAAAGACAAATATCTGCAGGGATACAACAACGTATTGGACCTGAATACGCGGGTCCTTTGGGAATTCTTCAAGCTCTAGCAGATGGTACAAAATTACTTTTCAAAGAAGATCTTATCCCATCTAGAGGCGATATTAGTTTATTCAGTATCGGACCGTCTATAGCGGTCATATCCATTTTACTAAGTTTTTCAGTAATTCCTTTTGGCTATCACCTTGTTTTAGCCGACCTAAATATAGGGGTTTTCTTATGGATTGCCATTTCAAGTATTGCTCCTATTGGACTTCTTATGTCAGGATATGGATCGAATAATAAATATTCCTTTTTAGGTGGTCTACGAGCTGCTGCTCAATCGATTAGTTATGAAATACCATTAACTCCATGTGTGTTATCAATATCTCTACGTGTGATTCGTTGGAACATGGACTTTTTTATTTGACCTAATTTATTTGCATTTTCGTTCTAGGAAAAAAGAAAGTGGAATGTATTGAATAGATATCCTCATTTTTTTATTCAACATTCGGGGCGATGAGCTAAACCAGATAGTTATATGAGTGAAAGAAAACAGCTTAGAAATTGGCAGTAAAAAAGATTGAGTCTCATTACCTAGGTACAAGAGTTAAGCGGACATAAATATAAACAGTATAAACGGGTTACCCCAAGCAAGATTGGTTGATTAGTCATCATAGTTTGAAGCGGGTACAAAAGAGAAACTGTATGGTGTTTTTATTATTGTATGTATTACCATACCGGAGATCGAATAAAAACGAGTGGACGGTTAGGAATACCAAGGTACACAAAGGATTAGTAATGGAGATAATGTAAGTAAATTATCCAAAGGGATATTTATGCATAAAAGGAATCCTAATGGGGCTTTAAGTTAGTAGAAATGATCAAGCAGTACTTTCCCACGATCCCGATCCAGAGTATGCTCCTACCCACTGATTAAACAAATTACTATCAGGAACGAAGTAATCCTTTATTTATATTTATTTTTTTTGTCCAGATTAATACAGATAGAATTCTTATCATGATTCATGAACTAATATAATAGAATGTCTAATTCTTTGTCTAAAAAAAATAAGTAGAAATTTCTATTGAAACAACGTGATACAACGAGTATTTTATTGAAGTATTAAGTTATTACTGAACAAAAAATTGCAATTATAAAGAATGAGATCAATTCAGAAGCATTTGTTTTATTATAGCAGACAGAATTGCATTGGTCTAATTTTGGACTCTCCGATGTATCTTTACTCTATCTACTCTACAAAATAAGTAAAGTATATCGAGATAATATTGAACCAGTCCTTAGATTTATTTGTGGCCGTCGAGGAGCCGTATGAAGCTTAAGTCTCATGTACGGTTTTGCAATAGCGATGGGAATAGTGATGTTATCACCGACTATGATTATCTAACAGTTCAAGTACAGTTGATATAGTTGAGGCGCAGTCAAAATATGGTTTTTGGGGTTGGAATCTGTGGCGCCAACCTATAGGTTTTACTGTTTTTTTAATTTCTTCCCTAGCAGAATGTGAGAGATTACCTTTTGATTTACCAGAAGCAGAGGAAGAATTAGTAGCAGGTTATCAAACCGAATATTCAGGTATAAAATTTGGTTTATTTTATGTTGCTTCCTATCTAAATCTACTAGTTTCTTCATTATTTGTAACAGTTCTTTACTTGGGCGGCTGGAATCTCTCTATTCCGTACATATTAAGTCCTGAGCTTTTCGGAATAAATGAAGTGGGTGGAGTCTTTAGAACGACCATTGGTATCTTTATTACATTAGCTAAAGCTTATTTGTTCCTGTTCATTCCTATCACAACAAGATGGACTTTACCTAGAATGAGAATGGACCAACTATTAAATCTTGGATGGAAATTTCTTTTACCTATTTCTTTAGGTAATCTATTATTGACAACCTCTTCCCAACTCTTTTCACTGTAAAGGCACAGCCTATTCTAGATTCATAACTTCTCTCAAACAAGAGAAAGAAACATAAAATTATTCATAGATATTCAAGATATGTTCCCCATGGTAACTGGGTTCATGAATTATGGCCAACAAACAGTACGGGCTGCAAGGTATATCGGTCAAAGTTTTATGATTACCTTATCCCATGCAAATCGTTTACCTGTAACTATTCAATATCCTTATGAAAAATTGATCACATCGGAACGTTTCCGTGGTCGAATCCACTTTGAATTTGATAAATGCATTGCTTGTGAAGTCTGTGTTCGGGTATGTCCTATAGATCTACCCGTTGTTGATTGGAAATTGGAAACTTCTATTCGAAAGAAACGATTGCTTAATTACAGTATTGATTTCGGAATCTGTATATTTTGTGGTAACTGCGTTGAGTATTGTCCAACGAATTGTTTATCAATGACTGAAGAATACGAACTTTCTACTTATGATCGTCACGAGTTGAATTATAATCAAATTGCTTTGGGTCGGTTGCCAATGTCAGTAATCGACGATTACACAATTAGAACAATTATGAATTCGACTCAAACCAAAAAAGCCGTGGGTAAACCACTTGATTCAAGAACAATTACCGATTACTAATACTAAGATTTAGTTTTGATCTAAAGTAGCGCAGCTTCTTTCATCTTGCTTGGTCAATAACTAAAACTAAAATTTTAACAACTATGGAGTGCTGAGAATAATGAATTGCTTTGGATTGAAAATGGATTCATATATACTCTACATATATATATTTTTTTATATAGTATATATATTATATAAACAGTTAATAAAAAAAATCGATTAATATTAATTTCGAACGAAACTTTCGGATAGAGAAATGTATTCAATTATTTAACTAATAAGTGTATCTATATCAACCCACACCCCATTAGATTTAATTCAATTAGGAACGTATCAATAGGGTAACTTCTTTTTTCCTGGTTTGGTCAATAGGTTTATGAAAAATTTCGACTTAAAAATTATCTCTTATTTTACATAGAATGGATTTACCTGGACCAATACACGATTTTCTTTTAGTTTTTTTGGGATTGGGTCTTATAGTGGGGAGTCTAGGAGTGGTATTACTTACCAATCCAATTTTTTCTGCTTTTTCATTGGGATTAGTTCTTGTTTGTACATCCTTATTCCATATTCCATCGAACTCCCCCTTTGTAGCTGCTGCACAGCTCCTTATTTATGTGGGAGCAATAAATGTATTAATTGTATTTGCTGTGATGTTCATGAATGGTTCAGAATATTACAAAGATTTCCATCTTTGGGCCGTTGGAGACGGAGTCACTTCACTGGTTTGTACAAGTATTTTTGTTTCACTAATTACTACTATCCCAGATACGTCATGGTACGGGATTATTTGGACTACAAGATCAAACCAGATTATAGAGCAGGACTTGATTAATAATGGTCAACAAATTGGGATTCATTTATCAACAGATTTTTTTCTTCCATTTGAACTTATTTCGATAATTCTTTTAGTTGCCTTGATAGGTGCAATTGCTATGGCTCGTCAGTACTAAATAATTATAAAATAAAAAATAAATTATAATAATATAATAGGTAATAGGGACTTGTTCTTTTCTTTAAATTCTATTTATTGTTCATATTGAAATGAATCGAGATTGATGAGGAGTTGGTCAATGATGCTCGAACATGTACTTGGTTTGAGTGCCTTTTTATTATCCATCGGTATTTATGGATTGATTACAAGTCGAAATATGGTTCGAGCGCTTATGTGTCTTGAACTTATACTGAATGCAGTTAATATTAATTTCGTAACATTTTCTGATTTATTTGATAATCGCCAATTAAAAGGAGACGTTTTCTCAATTTTTGTTATAGCAATTGCAGCTGCTGAAGCAGCTATTGGATTAGCTATTGTTTCATCAATTCATCGTAACAGAAAATCAACGCGTATCAATCAATCTAATTTGTTGAATAAATAATGGTATAAATAAAAATATAGACTATTCGCCAATTGAAATTGATATGTGCAACATAAGCCTACGGCGCTGTTTGCTAAAACGACGTGATAAATCAAAGTATCTTGGTACTCTTTCATGAGCAGATCCAGAACTAGATTGATTCTGGTAAATCTAAATCATTGATTCGTCTGGTGTATAGAATATATAATTCATTTACTACTTTTACTAGATCGAAAATTTATGAGGTTAAAAAAATTTATAGATCCAATGTCACATTCAGTAAAGATTTATGATACATGTATAGGGTGTACCCAATGTGTACGCGCCTGCCCCACTGATGTATTAGAAATGATACCTTGGGACGGATGTAAAGCTAAACAAATTGCTTCTGCTCCAAGAACAGAAGACTGTGTAGGTTGTAAAAGGTGTGAATCCGCTTGTCCAACGGATTTCCTGAGTGTCCGGGTTTATTTATGGCATGAAACAACTCGTAGTATGGGTCTAGCTTATTGATACGTTCCAGAAAATTCCACTTGAATCCATTTTTTTCTTTACCGACAAAAACCCGTACTCGATAAATTATTTTCTTTCGAGCACGGGTTTTTCTGGTCAAAGTGTATCTTGTCTTTACCACGAATGATTTTCCTTGGTTAACAATAATTGTTGTTTTGCCGATATTCGCAGGTACTTTCATTTTCTTTTTCCCTCATAGAGGAAATAAGGTTATTAGATGGTATACTATTTGTATATGTATATTAGAATTACTTCTAACGGTCTATGTATTCTGTTATCATTTCCAATTGGACGATCCATTAATCCAATTAGAACAGGATTATAAATGGATCCATTTTTTTTATTTTCACTGGAGATTAGGAATCGATGGACTTTCCATTGGACCCATTTTACTCACGGGATTCATCACTACCTTAGCTACTTTAGCGGCCTGGCCGGTTACTCGAGATTCTAGATTGTTCCATTTTCTCATGTTAGCAATGTACAGCGGTCAAATAGGACCATTTTCTTCTCGGGATCTTTTACTTTTTTTTATCATGTGGGAATTAGAATTAATTCCTGTCTACCTACTTCTATCCATGTGGGGAGGGAAGAACCGTTTGTACTCAGCTACAAAATTTATTTTGTACACTGCAGGGGGTTCTATTTTTCTCTTAATGGGAGTTCTGGGTATGGGTTTATATGGTTCCAATGAACCAACATTAAATTTTGAAACATCAGCCAATCAATCATATCCTGTGGCATTGGAAATAATATTCTATTTTGGGTTTCTTATTGCTTATGCTGTCAAATTACCGATTATACCTCTACATACATGGTTACCAGATACCCATGGAGAAGCACATTACAGTACATGTATGCTTTTAGCCGGAATCTTATTAAAAATGGGAGCATATGGATTGGTTCGGATCAATATGGAATTATTACCCCACGCTCATTCTATATTTTCTCCCTGGTTGATGATAATAGGCACAATTCAAATAATCTATGCAGCTTCAACATCTCTCGGTCAGCGCAATCTAAAAAAGAGAATTGCCTATTCCTCCGTATCTCATATGGGTTTCATAATTATAGGAATTGGTTCGATAACTGATACAGGACTCAATGGGGCCATTTTACAAATGATCTCTCATGGATTTATTGGTGCTGCACTTTTTTTCTTGGCAGGAACTAGTTACGATAGAATACGTCTTGTTTATCTCGACGAAATGGGAGGAATAGCTATCCCAATGCCAAAAATATTTACAATGTTCAGTAGTTTCTCGATGGCTTCACTTGCATTGCCTGGAATGAGTGGTTTTGTTGCAGAATTGGTGGTTTTTTTTGGACTAATAACGAGCCAAAAATATCTTTTAATGCCAAAAATACTAATCATTTTTGTAGCGGCAATTGGAATGATATTAACTCCTATTTATTCAGTATCTATGTTACGTCAGATGTTCTATGGATACAAGCAATTTCATTCTCCAAATTCTCATTTTTTTGATTCTGGACCACGAGAACTATTTGTTTCAATCTGTATCTTTCTACCCGTAATAGGTATTGGTATTTATCCGGATTTCGTTTTCTCACTATCAATTGACAAGGTAGAAGCTATTCTAGCTAATTACTTTTATAGATAGTTTTCATCAATAAGACATATAAAAAGAAAAAAGATACAAAAAAAATTCTTTTTTTTTGTTCAGTTGTACAATGTACAATGAAAACTAAATAAGTCTTCTTTATTACTTCTTTATCTTTAAAGTAAAAAAAAAAAAGAATTAAATTAATTGTAATCAGATACTTTTGTAACTTTTGAGAACCATTTGAATAAAGTAGTGATTCAAATGGTTCTCAAAAACTCATAAAACTTTCATATGCTATTCTTGTGTATTGTATTCGTAAGGTATTTTCCTCAATTAGATGTTAATGTGAATGAACCATAACTATGTAGCCCGATTCCTAATAGGTTTACTCCAAAATAGCATATCCAAATTAAAAAAAATCCCATAGAAGCCACAATTGCAGAATTCGAGCCTTGCAAATCTTCATTTGTTCTAGTATGTAAATAAATTGCGAATATTGTCCAAGTAATAAATGCCCAAGTTTCTTTTGGGTCCCAATTCCAATATGATCCCCACGCTTCATTAGCCCATACCGCTCCCGAAAGAATACCTATGGTTAAAAATAGAAACCCGAGACTAATAATACGAGAACTCCAACAATCCAATTGCTGAATTAATTGATACCTGTGATAATTTCGAAACGAAATAAAACAATTGTTTTGTAAAACATTGCTTATTTTATTCGCGTATTGGATTTCGTCAAAGGGAAATCGCCCAACCAGTAAATTATTGTTTTTATATTTACCAAATAGATCTATATTTTTTCGAAATGTAATGACTAGAAGAGCTATTGATAATAATGATCCACACAGAAGAGCTGCATAGCTCAATACCATCATACTTACGTGCATCATTAACCACTGTGATTGTAGAGCCGGTACTAATATTGCGGATTGATTCATTTTAGTTAAAAGACCTGAAGTAGCAAATCCTTGGGTAAAAACAGCACTTGGTGCAGTTATTGCATTTAAATAATTCATATGGTTCCTAAAATGGGGAACCATATGAATAATGGAGAAACTCCATGACAGGAACATTAATGATTCATATAAATCACTTAAGGGTAAATGTCCTGAATAAATCCAACGAATAACTAATAATCCTGTTATACAAACAAAAGTAGCTACCATTCCTTTTTCCGACGAATCATATAGTTCTACGATTTCGTGGACTAATAAGTTCATAAAAAAAATCGTAATTACAACGGAAACAATCGATAAAGAAATGTGAGTTAATATATGTTCTAAAGTAAAAAATATCATAAAAATCCTAAAAAAAGATGTCCTCCAACATTGGAATGGAAATCCATAATTTAATTCTATACCTATACATTATAGGAGTTATTCGAGTATTTATTTTACTCTTTTTTTTTTTTATTTTATAATTTATAAGATGCCGCCACTCGGACTCGAACCGAGATGCTCTAGCACTGCTTCCTAAGAGCAGCGTGTCTACCGATTTCACCATAGCGGCTTGCTCTAAATCATAATAGCCCATCCATCTTCAATCGTCGAGATTGAAGGAGGCAATTCAATGCAATATCTTGAGGACACTTTTAAAAATATCATTCAAATTCCTATTGCTATTTGAACGTTCAATAATAATTATCTGTAGTAATAATAATTATCTTGTGGTGTGGGGCGGTGTTAGCTTTAAGAATGTAATGGCTTTTCGTGCGGTTTCTTATGGAATTGAAGAGTTGCAACTAGATAGTTCTCTTCTCAATCCATTCCCATTCCGAAATGAAAACAAAAAAGACATTTTTTTATTGCAGTTCGCAAAGAACTGAAGTGACGAGTAACAAATTGACGGATATCATAGAGGTTACCGCAAACATAAGTTGTTTTATTGGAAGGAATATAACACTCAGTTTCACAACGAACTAGTTCAGAACTAATTCAATTAATGATTCCGAATACTGATTCCAAATAAATTAACTAAAATAACGAGGGCTTTTTTTATCAGGTTGAGTTATTGGTGGATGATAGAATACATATCAAAATCAAGTACTTTTTTTTGTATTTTACCTGTTCTATGGATTTAAAATAAATTATTGTAATAATAAATAATAAATGGTTGAAAATATAATACATATTCTGTATCTTCATAAATATCTTAGGTAATAATTATATCTAAGTAATATTAAGTAATAACTTTTAAACATTGACTTAATCTTATCATTTGATTTTAACTTCTTTTTTTTTTATTTTTTTATTTGAATATTTCCTTCCAATTTCAAAATTGGAGTCTTTTCATATCTTGATTTTTTTTGCTCCTTTCAAAATATATAAGAGCTGGTGAATCGGAAACAATTAAACAAAACAATTAATAAAAAAAGTTTAATTTTATTATGGAACATACATATCAATATGCGTGGATCATACCTTTCGTTCCCCTTCCAGTTCCTATAGCAATAGGGTTGGGGCTTCTCCTTGTTCCGGCGGCAACAAAAAATATTCGTCGTATATGGGCTTTTCCTAGTGTTTTATTACTAAGTATCGTTATGATTTTTTCAGCCGATCTGTCTATTCAACAAATAAATGGCAGTCCTATCTATCAATATGTATGGTCTTGGACCATCAATAATGATTTTTCCTTAGATTTCGGCCATTTGATAGATCCGCTTACTTCCATTATGTTAATATTAATTACTACTGTTGGAATAATGGTTCTTATTTATAGTGACAATTATATGTCTCATGATCAAGGCTATTTGAGATTTTTTGCTTATATGAGTTTTTCTAATGCTTCCATGCTGGGATTAGTTACTAGTTCCAATTTGATACAAATTTATATTTGTTGGGAATTAGTTGGAATGTGTTCGTATCTATTAATAGGGTTTTGGTTCACACGACCCCTTGTGGCAAGTGCTTGTCAAAAAGCCTTTGTAACGAATCGTGTAGGGGATTTTGGTTTATTTTTAGGAATCTTAGGTCTTTATTGGATAACGGGTAGTTTTGAATTTCGGGATTTGTTCGAAATAGCCAATAATTTGATTGATAATGATGGGACCAATTCTTTATTTCTTACTTTGTGTGCTTCCCTATTATTTGTTGGTGTGGTTGCTAAATCCGCGCAATTCCCCCTTCATGTATGGTTACCAGATGCCATGGAAGGTCCTACTCCTATTTCAGCTCTTATACATGCTGCTACTATGGTAGCAGCGGGGATTTTTCTTGTAGCTCGACTTTTTCCTCTTTTTACAGTCATACCTTATATAATGAATATAATTTCTTTGGTGGGTATAATAACAATACTATTAGGAGCTACTTTGGCTCTTGCTCAAAGAGACATTAAAAGAAGTTTAGCCTATTCTACAATGTCTCAATTGGGTTATATTATGTTAGCTTTAGGCATGGGATCTTATCGAGCTGCTTTATTTCATTTGATCAGTCATGCCTATTCGAAAGCATTGTTATTTTTAGGATCTGGATCCATTATTCATTCAATGGAAACCGTTGTTGGATATTCTCCAGATAAAAGTCAGAACATGGCTCTTATGGGCGGTTTAACAAAATATGTGCCAATTACAAAAACTTCATTTTTATTGGGTACACTTTCTCTTTGTGGTATTCCACCCCTTGCTTGTTTTTGGTCCAAAGACGAAATTCTTAATGATAGTTGGTTATATTCACCGATTTTCGCAATAATAGCTTGTTTCACAGCAGGATTAACTGCATTTTATATGTTTCGGATGTATTTACTTACTTTTGAAGGGCATTTGAACGTTAATTTTCAAAACCACAGTGGCAAAAAAAATAATGCGTTCTATTCAATATCCATATGGGGCAAAAAAGGACCTAAAGTGAGAAAAAATAAATTTTTTTTATCGCCTAATAATCAAAGGGATTCCTTTTTTTCGAAAAAAACATATCCAATTGATGGTAATCTAGTAATAAATAGGATGCGACCTCTTATTACTATTAATAATTTTGCCACTAAAAAAATTGCCGCATATCCTTATGAATCGGACAATACTATGTTATTTCCACTTATTGTATTGGTCTTATTTACTTTTTTCGTTGGATCCATAGGAATTCCTTTTGGTCAAGGAATAAGTGATCATTTTGATATATTATCAAAATGGTTAACTCCGTCAATAAACTTGTTACATTCAAATTCTAACCATTATTTTGATTGGTATGAATTTGTAATAAATGCAATTTTTTCAGTCAGTATAGCTTATTTCGGAATTTTTATAGCGTCTCTTTTATATGGGCCTGCTTATTCATATTTTCATAATTTTAACTTAATCAATTTTTTTGTTAAAATGGGTCCTAGGAGAAGTCTCTGGGACAAAATCATAAATGTAATATATGATTGGTCATATAATCGTGGTTACATAGACATTTTTTATTCAAAAATCTTAAATAGGGCTATAAGAGGATTAACCGGACTAACTCATTTTTTTGATAAACAAGTAATTGATGAAGTTACGAACGGTATTGGTATTACCAGTTTCTTTGTAGCAGAAGTTATTAAATATGTAAGTGGAGGACGGATCTCTTCTTATCTCTTTTTTTACTTATTTTATGTATCAATTTTTTTAGTAATTTCTTACTTATATATATAGTTTCTAAAAAGTTTATAAGATAAAGGATATATCGTTATTTTTAATATAATATCATAAAGAATATAAAGAAAATTTGTTTCTAATTATTATTATTAATTTTTATTATTTTATTTATTTATTGTTGTATCATTTCAAAAAAAGTTGACAAACTTGGTGGATATGTAAAAGATATTTTTTGTTTTCCATCA